CCGGGAGGCTTCATGAAGTGCTTCTTTCGGAGTTAAACTGCCATTTGTCCATATTTCGAGAAACAGTATCTCTTGTTTTTCATTCCCATTTCCATAGGAATGAATACTATGATTCACATTTCGAACAGGCATGAATACAGCATCTATAGGATAACTTCCATCTTGAAAGTTATGTGGCATCTTTATAAAATATCCGCGATTTCTCTCAATTTCTAATCCAATATGCAAATTAATAGGTTCTGTCAACCTAGCTATATGTTGTGTATTGTCGACAATTTCTACATAAGGTGGTAAGATGATATCTCGAGCAGTTACATATCCAGGACCCCTAACACAAATAGACGCGTCACAAGTTCCATATAGATTACTTCTCAATACAATTTCTTTCAAATTCATTATAATTTCGTGGGCCGATTCTTGAATACCCGTTAGACTAGAATATTCGTGGAAGACATTCTCGGATTTTACACGTGTGATACATGTTCCTTCTATTTCTCCAAGCAAAGCTCTTCGCATCGCAATGCCTATTGTGTCGGCTTGTCCTTTCATAAGTGGAGACAGAATAAATCGACCATAATAAAGGCGTTTACTGTCTGTTCTTGATTCAACACACTTCCACTGTAGTGTCCGAGTAGATACTGTTACTTTCTCTCGAACCATAGTAATAATATTTTTTTTGATTAAATTATTTATTTCTCTTGTTTCTATTGAAATAGATTCACTGTTTATTTCTACACACGTCTTTTTTTCGGAGGTCTACAGCCATTATGTGGCATAGGGGTTACATCCCGTACAAAAGTTAATAGGATACCACTTCTACGAATAGCTCGTAATGCGGCGTCTCTTCCGAGACCGGGACCTTTTATCATGACTTCTGCTCGTTGCATACCTTGATCTACTACTGTACGAATAGCATTTGCTGCTGCAGTTTGAGCGGCAAAGGGTGTCCCTCTTCTCGTACCCTTGAATCCACAAGTACCGGCTGAGGACCAGGAAACCACCCGACCCCGTACATCTGTAACTGTGACAATGGTATTATTAAAACTTGCTTGAACATGAATAACTCCCTTTGGTATTTTACGTGCACTTTTACGTGCACCAATACGTACATTTCTACGTAAACCAGTTCTCGGTATAGCTTTTGCCATATTGTATCATCTCATAAATATGAGTCAGAAATATATGGATATATCCATTTCATGTCAAAACAGATTCTTTATTTGTACGCTGAGCCCTTTAGTGAATCTGATTATCCCTTTATCCTTGTCTTTGTTTATGTCTTGGGTTGGAACAAATTACTCTAATGCGTCCCCGTCTACGAATTAGACGACATTTTTCACAAATTTTACGAACAGAAGCTCTTATTTTCATATTTGTCATTCCTTATCTTAATTCTCAATCTACTTCTTGGTAGAAAATAAGTTTCTTGAAATTTTTAATCTCGAATCATATTGAATAAAAATTACCTAATCTTTCGAATCCTTGTTTCGGAGTCGATAAATTATACGTCCTCTGGTTGAATCATAACGACTTACTTCAATTTTGACTTTATCTCCGGGTAGTATCCGTATAAAACTACGCCGGATCTTTCCTGAAACATAACCTAGAATCAGATCCTCATTATCTAACCGAACCCGGAACATGCCATTGGGAAGCGATTCAGTAATTAAACCTTCATGAATCCATTTTTGTTCTTTCATTCCAGGTAAAGCCCCCTTGAGGTATCAACTAATGGAGGAGAAACGATATTAGACAACTCACCCCCCTTTCTTTTTCTTTTTTTAATAGGAAGAGGTTTCGGATTTCATTTGGATATTAAATGGATTACCATATATAACATAAAATTTCTCCGCCGATTCCTTCTAGTCGAGCTTCCCGATCTGTCATTATACCTCGAGAAGTGGAAAGAATTACAATCCCCATTCCACCTAAAATTCTAGGAATTCGTTGAGAGTTAGAATAGATTCGTAGACCGGGTCGGCTGATCCGTTTTAAATTTAACAAATTTCTATAAGGTCTTTTCCTATTCCTGCTATGTTGCAGGGTTAAAACCAAAAAATTTTTGTTTTTTTCTCGATGTTTTCTGACGTTTTCGATAAAACCTTCTCGGAAAAGTATTTTAACAATATTTTCGGTAATATTAGTAGATGCTATGCGAACAACTCTTTTTCTATCCATATCAGCATTTCGTATAGAGGTTATTATCTCAGCAATAGTGTCTCTACCCATGATGAACTAAAACTTTTGGCTTCCCAAAATTGGATATAATTAACATGTTTTCCTTTTTTTTTTTTTTGTTTATGAATATAAAATTTTCAAGGTATATGCGCGAAACACAAGCTACGAATTAATTTAGTTCTTAATCTATTTCCCTTTCCCTTCAAATACCCCAAAGATTTAGATCTCTTTTTTTATAATACTTCGGGAGCTAATGAAACTATTTTAGTAAAATTTAATTGTCTCAATTCGCGGGGGATTGCCCCAAAAATTCGAGTTCCTTTTGGATTTCCTTCTTGATCAATCACAACTGCAGCATTGTCATCATATCGTATTATCATACCGCTGTCACGTTTAAGTTCTTTACAGGTACGAACAATTACAGCTCTGACTACTTCTGATTTTTCTAGGGGCATATTTGGTACTGCTTCTTTGATCACAGCAACAATAACGTCACCAATATGAGCATATCGGCGATTACTAGCTCCTATGATTCGAATACACATCAATTTTCGAGCCCCGCTGTTATCCGCTACATTTAAATGGGTCTGAGGTTGAATCATATAAATTTTTGAATCTATTCTTCCAATGCAAAGGATGAAGAAAATAAAAGAAATATTGTTTGTCTAAGTCTAAAAAAGAAATAGGTGACTTTGTTTCATCCCCAAGACTCATTTCTGTACGTTCTACATTTTTATCCCGAAATAATAAATTGAGTTCGTATAGGCATTTTGGATGCTGCTATTAAAATAGCCCTTTTAGCTATATTTTCGGTTACTCCACCCATTTCATATAGTATTCGCCCCGGTTTAACAACAGCTACCCAATATTCAGGGGATCCTTTCCCCGAACCCATACGTGTTTCAGCAGGTCTTACTGTAACTGGTTTGTCTGGAAAGAGACGGACCCATATTTTTCCACCACGGCGTGCATTTCGTGTCATTGCCCGGCGACCTGCTTCGATTTGTCTCGATGTGATCCAAGCGGGTTCAAGTGCCTGAAGAGCATATTTACCGAAACAAATATGATTACCTCGATAAGACATTCCCTTCATTCTTCCTCTGTGTTGTTTACGGAATCTAGTTCTTTTGGGGTTATAGTTGATGGTTGTTTCCAAATTCCATCTCTACTACAGAGCTGGACGTGAGGGTTTCTTCTCATCCAGCTCCTCGCGAATAAAAGGATTCGAAATAGAATTTCAATTAATTTGAATAGCTATTAGAACATTTTTAGAAAAATTTTATTTTTTTCTAACGTCCTAATAAATCTTTATTGTCTTTTGTCCTTTATACGAGTTTACCAATTAAAAAATAAGGTTTTCGCGGGCGAATATTTACTCTTGCAATCTCTATTTGAGTCCTAGCACCTGTTCGTTACTTTTCCGAATAGATGAACTGGTTTCCGGTTAATTTCGCCATCCTAACTAGTGAATTTTTAAGATTCGTTTCTTTAATAAAAAATTTTGCATTCACAGGTTCCTTCGTTTCCACCACTTCGTACTAAATGATTAGGTCAGAATTCTACAATGGAGCTCATAATCCAATTTATTCTTGAGTCAACCTTCTTAGTCTTTATTGACTCGAAGCTCTTGAGTTTTTTCTTTTCTTCTATAATATAAGAAAGAAATTCATGAAATATTTCATTATGTATGAATCGATTAGTATTGATGCTTTATTACACTGTCTTTTATGAGATGACTCATAGACCTTCCATATTGGAATTCTATATCATAGATATTTTTTTTCTCTCTTTCTCTCATCCTTCCATTTATCCACACCTTTCTTCTTATCCACACCTTTCTTCTGTAATTTTTCTTTAAATTTAAAAAAGTTCAAGTTTAATTATTTCAGTTGCTACAAAGACATGACTGATTTAACATATCTTGACTGGTTCTTTAGATCCAGATAATATGAAGTGATGAATCGGTTTTCATACTATCGGGCCGGTCTTTTGTAACCCTAACCCTAAAAAAAACCAACGAGTCACACACTAAGCATAGCAATTATATCAAAAAGTCAATTGAATTTTTATTCAACCCCATAGAATTAAGAATTAGTTTGATTGGTAGGAAAAAGAATGAACGAGTTTTCCCTTTTTCCTTCTATCAAAATGGATAGAAGGAAAAAACAAGGAAAGTTTTATTATTCCTCTTCCTTGTCTATAAAAATCCAAATTTTGATGCCCAAGACCCCATAGATAGTCCGAACTGTATAGGAACAATAATCTATTTTAGCTCGAATGGTTTGTAGGGGAACCCTGCCCTCTCTGATCCATTCGACACGGGCAATTTCTTTTCCGTCGATACGTCCTGCAATTTGTACTTGAATTCCTTTTGTATCCGCTTGTTCAGTTAATTCAATAGCCTTTTTCATTGCTTTTCGAAATGAAACTCTATTCTTTAATTGTCCGGCTATAAATTCTGCAAGAATATTAGGGTTTCCATAAGGCTTTGCAATTCTTGTGATAGCAATGTTAAGTTTTCGGTTCACATAATGAAATTTTTTTTGTAGATTTATCTGTAATTCTTCGACCCCTCGCGGTCTACTTTCTATTAATAACTTTGGGAATCCCATAAAGATTATGACCTGGATCAAATCGATTCTTTTTTGAATCTCTATATGCGAAATTCCCTCCGCGCCGGAGGATATTCTCATATTCTTTTGAATATAATTTTTAATAAAGTCTCTTATTTTTTGATCTTCTTGTAGGTCCTCAGAATAATTTTTTGGTTTTGCAAACCAAAGGGAATGGTGACTTTGGGTTATACCAAGTCGGAAACCGAG